TACATGAGATTTTCATCTCATACGGCTCCTCCTTTATGTGCATAATGATAATAATACATGGAATCAAAAAGACTGAAATATTCTCATTATAAACTAAGCGGGGCTGGTGTTTTTACAAGAAATCTCTAGCCAACCTTCTTGTAGAAGATCTTTCCTTAACATCAAGCATGTTGGTATTAGATAAAAAAAAGTTACTCCAACAATTTCTTTGTCTTCAACGCCCTTAAATTTGCAGGAATTAGTCACTTCAACAGTCTTCGATGGTTATACGGGTATCCAAAATACGAACGAGATGGATGTTTGTTGTCCCAACCATTGTTAGTCCCGATCCTGATAAGGAAAAGGTATAATTTATAACAAAGTTTTCGTGTGTTGATTCCTAGGAGTAGTGCTTCTTCCCCTATGCACCCTATTGGTACTAGTGGAGTAGGGTTGACCTAACCCATAGGTGTAACCTTTCGCTCAATACTCTAGAATCGACAATTGAAGCATCTGAGGCTGCATTAATCGGGGATACACGACAGAAGGCGTTGTTTTATTTACAAACTTCACCTTCAACAAGCGTAGATTTATTTCCATAATTTTTTCTTCCTATCCCGAATAATGTTGTCTTTCTCTTAAGACTGAGAGCGGTAAAAATAAAAAAAATAAAAAAATAATCAAATCGCACCATCTCTGTAATAGGTGAATGCCTCTTTTTCTCCCGAAGTTGTCGGAATTATTCGTAATAAGATATTGGCTACAATTGAAAAGGTTTTATCAATAAAATTTCCATTTATCCCAGATCTAGACATAGGTGTATTAATCCATTCTATAATTTATTTTAATTCCCTTTCGTGAGAAAACGATCCCACAAACAAAGGAATTGTGCAGTACGAAATAACATAAAAACGGATTCATTAAAAAGGAAGACCTTTTACTCAAATTGTTTCTTTTTGACAGGAATCAATAAAAAAAATCCGGGGGCGGTTCATGAATTTGGAATAAATTTATGGGTTAAGAAGTTGGAGTAAAGAGTTGTTGTTGAAAAATCTAAAACTGGAAAGAAATTTTATAATTTTTATGAAAATTGAATAATAGTGTAAACTAAATAGAATCATGATTTAAAGGTATCCATTAAACACAGTCTAAAAAAAATATATCGATCATTGGATTCGTTTCAATTGAGTGATTTAATCCGGTATAAATATTAGAAAGGGCGGAAACACCATCTTCGCAAACATGAATAAATATATATCCTTATTTTACAATTTTTCCCAAAAAGGATTTATCTTTATCCCCAGCCTCGGAGGAAGGGTTTTTCTTTGATGAAAAGTTTTCTATTTTTAGAGTTAAAATTGAATGTACATAATACCTATCCAAAATAATATGAATGACTCACTATTCACTCGGTTTTTGGGCCATAATCATTATGTAGGAGAGATGGCCGAGTGGTTCAAGGCGTAGCATTGGAACTGCTATGTAGACTTTTGTTTACCGAGGGTTCGAATCCCTCTCTTTCCGTAGTCGTCAACTAATTCACCAATGTTACTGACTGCAATGCATCAAATAAGAATGGATACTCCAACAGTTAGACCCTTCTTTGATATAGATTATCTATTCCTACCCCGAATTTCTGTGGTACGAAAAATACTGGACAAAATCGACAAGGAATGAAAATACCCTACCGATCTATGATACATGAATAAGAGAAAAATCCCCAGATGAAACCCCTTACCTTACTTACCCCGGGTCCCTTTACTTAAGCCAAAATGAAGGGGGCAAAATTGCCCGAACCCTTGTTATTTTAGTTATGGTTAAGTCTGACGAGAGTAATATTCTACAACTAGCAATTCGTTTATTTTCAAACCGACCCATTTACTATCTATTATTTGATTGACTAATCCCTCATATTGGAATGGGTGAAGAGTCAAATGTTTTGGTAATTCCTCACGGGGGGGTGAATCAAGATAATTTTGAATCAGAGCCCTGGATTTTTGCTCATCCCTCACTGTAATAATATCTCGGGGTTTGCAGCGATAACTTGGTATATCTACTATACGACCATTAACTAAAATATGTCTGTGGTTAACTAATTGGCGGGCTTGAGGAATAGTCGAAGCCATACCTAATCGAAAAAGGATGTTATCTAAACGCATTTCAAGTAATTGTAGTAAAACCTGACCTGTTGACCCTTTGGCTTTTCCGGCGATCCGAACGTATTTAAGTAATTGTTGTTCTGTAAGACCATAATGAAAGCGCAATTTTTGTTTTTCTTCTAAACGAATACGATATTGAGATTTTTTGCCGGGGCGCGATTGGTTTCTAAGATCGCTTCCGGCTCTAGGCTTTTTACTAGTTAGCCCCGGTAAAGCCCCCAGACGACGGATTTTTTTGAAACGAGGTCCTCTGTAACGCGACATAAAGACTCCTTATTTTTTATGAAATTTCATAAAACAAAATTAAAACTAAACTAAAATATGATAAATTAAGCGAAATTTACTGAAGTATTACAAAGAATAAATAATTAGAGGAATTGTATCAATATCCGTACCTTATTGTATATAAATAATTGTATTATATAAATAAAAAGAATTTAAAATAATAAAAATTTAGGGTTCTTTTCTTATCTTAATTGATTTGTTCTACAGAGACCGAACTCCTCCAATCCAATTTTTATTCATAATTGGAAGTTCCTACGAAATACGAAATAATAGAAATAGATCAGTGACCCTTGGGAAAAGGGAAAGAAGTTTTTCACTTTGATTTCACATTATCAATTAAATTATGTAAAAAATCAAACAAATGGAGAAAAGCCGGCTATCGGAATCGAACCGATGACCATCGCATTACAAATGCGATGCTCTAACCTCTGAGCTAAGCGGGCTCGCATAACATAAATTGTACACATATACTAATTTAGTAAACTACTGAGATATTAATTGTTCATTCTTAGCTATTTCATAAGAAATATTATTTATATAAAAATAAATATATAAAATATATATATATAAAGAATATTTCCAAAAATATTGGATATTTGAATATTTAATTTCGATCTATTTCTCAAATATATGTTTATCGATAATTAATATCTTAATTAACTTAATTAAATAGTAAGATTTTTTTTTTACTATTCTATAGTACTATGTTTTTTTGATATTTTATTATATTTTAATTTTTTTATATATTTTATTTAGAATTATCTTCTAATTATAAATTAACGGAATGATTGTTTATAGCCATTTTATTAGTTATGGCTAGTAATTAAATTTAAAATTAATAATACTCAAATTTTCCTTTTTTTTTGTTATGTTATAGAGGGTCTGCCCTAAAAAAAGGATAAGAATAAAATGAAAGATAAAAGTGTAATTCAGATCATAATGAAACACTCCTCTGGTTTCATTCGAAAAGGCGAAAGCTAAGATGAAAAAAAAAAAAAAGAATCGACCGTTCAAGTATTCAAAATTACACGTATAGAAATAGGGGCATATCTAAGTATAATAAATATATTATATATAGTATAATATATATGTTATGCGGTATATATCTATATTGAATTTCTGATATAGAAATGTGATATAGAAATGATAGAATCATTTCTGATTGGACCAAATACTGGTCTCCGATAGAGATCAAAGAAAATAGACAAGAAATCAAATAGTAGAAAACACTTTTCAATATAGGAACCGGTATCTAATGAATTCAACGGTTCCAGCATAATATAAATGAAAGAAAAAAGGGTGACGGCATCATAATGTGATCCTAATCACATCACAAAACAAAAAAGGGGATATGGCGAAATTGGTAGACGCTACGGACTTAATTGGATTGAGCCTTGGTATGGAAACCTACCAAGTGAGAACTTTCAAATTCAGAGAAACCCTGGAATTAAAAATGGGCGATCCTGAGCCAAATCCTGTTTTATTAAAACAAACAAGGGTTTCATAAACCGAGAATAAAAAAGGATAGGTGCAGAGACTCAATGGAAGCTGTTCTAACAAATGGAGTTGGCTGCATTGTGTTAGTAAAGGAATCCTTACATCGAAACTTCCGAAAGGATGAAGGATAAACCTATATGCATACGTATAGTACTGCAATACTATCTCCAAATGATTAATGACGGCTCAAATCTGTATTTTTTTATATTTATATGAAAAACGAAAGAATTGTTGTGAATCGATTAAAAATTGAAAAAAGAATCGAATATTCATTGATCAAATCATTCACTCCATCATAGTCTGATAGATCTTTTTAAGAATTGATTAATCGGACGAGAATAAAGATAGAGTCCCATTATACATGTCAATATCGACAACAATGAAATTTATAGTAAGAGGAAAATCCGTCGACTTTAGAAATCGTGAGGGTTCAAGTCCCTCTATCCCCAAAACGAAACGGTTGACTCCCTAATTATTTATCTTTTATCATTTTGTTAGCGATTCAAAATTCGCTATGTTTCTCATTCATTCTACTCTTTCACAAACGTATCTGAGCGGAAATTTTTTTCTTATCACAAGCCTCGTGTGTTATATATATGATACACGTACAAACGAACATCTTTGAGCAAGGAATCCCCATTTAAAATTTAATTTGAATAATTAACAATATATATCATTACTTGTACTGAAACTTAGAATTTTTTTTTTTTTTTGAAGATCCAAGAAATTCTATACAGGGCCTGTATAATACTTTGTAATACTTTTTTCGTTTTTCTAATTGACATAGACCCAAGTCCTATATTAAAATAAAATTAGGATGATGCGATGTGTCGTGACTGGTCGGGATAGCTCAGCTGGTAGAGCAGAGGACTGAAAATCCTCGTGTCACCAGTTCAAATCTGGTTCCTGGCACATGAGTAATTTTTATGAGTATACATTCTATCAAATTAATTGATATGGGTCGACATACATATTCATTATATAGTATAGATCTAGTATAGATCATGTAGATCATGATACATATTTATCCATCTAAATGTCGGAGATATACCCCTTAATATTTATATATTAATATATATA